CAATTCTCGACGATGAATTGATTTGATAGTTCAGATATTGTTATTCATGATATTGCGATATCATCGAGAGGTAATTCATCCATTGAATTTATAGGTGAAAGGTTTATCATCTCTATGGGATCAAATCCCGAGTTATTGCGAAGTAAAAAAACGATGAGATTATGGAAGTCAATATTCTTGCATTTATTGCTACTGCACTCTTCATTCTAGTTCCTACTGCTTTTCTCCTTATCATTTACGTAAAAACAGTAAGTCAAAATAATTAATTTTTTTTTTTGAATAAAACTTGACTTCTAACTTCTTATCAATTGTTCAAGAAATAAAAAAACAGAAGAAAAAGGTTTCAATTTGGTGTGAAATGAAAATGAGCAGACTCAAATTGGCAGTATTCCATGTGATCTGAGAGTATGGTAGAAAGATTCATCTATTTCTTTCTACCATACTCTCTATTCGTCTTATTGTAGTGTATAAAGTTGTACTCTATAAATAATTTTTTTAATAAAAAAAAGACTTAATGTAGATTAAATCAATTTACAATTTTATCTTTCTATTTGATTTTTAACTTAACGTTTGAGTTGAACCATCATATGAAATTAGTCAATAAAGCATAATTTTTTTTTTTATAAAAAAACAAGCGGTAAATGCGTAATATGTGACTCTCCCCAGGTAAGATCTTATTTTCCATAGTATCTCGTCAGACAACCACTTTTTTTCTCGTAGAAAGTGTATATACATTTATACAAAACGACTTCTTCTTTGAACAGTCAAAGGGGAAACAAATAAAACAGTCCTTCTCATTATCTATCTATAATTTGGCATTGGAATCAATTTCCAATTATCTGTTTATCTGTATTTCTTTTCCTTTCGAAATACAAACATGGGAATCATTGAAATATCTCTTTGGTTATGATTGAAAAAGTCTTATTTATAGAAATAATTCTTCCGCTAGAATTCAATCAATGGACAATGAAATTTTGAAAGGAAGATTTTTTAAATCCTTAAAAACGCTTTGCAAAATGATCTCTAAAACAAGTGATACAGTTTGATTCCTCAAACTCAATTAGTTTGACCTCTAGAGTCCACTTCTTCCCCATACTACGAGTGAAAGGGAAAATGTAAAGACTACCATTAAAGCAGCCCAGGCGAGACTTACTATATCCATATGAATTTTGTCCCCTATCTCTATAAATATGACGGAATTATTCCATTATTGCTCACTAATAATAGTGGAATCAATAGCGCAGAGTCAAAAGGGAATTATGATATGACCCATTAAACACTATTGATGAATCAATCCAATAAATACATGCCATTAATTTCTTAAAAAGCAGTGACATCACACAAAAATGAATGTTACTAATCGAAATATAAAAAGAATGTGGTGGGTCTGCTCTTTTTTTTTACCTTCATTAAGACATAAAAAGATAGAATACCATCTCTTTATTTTCATTTGATCTAATTCATCTCCCATTGTCTCTGGGAAAGAATTGGGAGGTAGTCTATTCTTTCGGGACTTGCCTAATTTTTTTTTTTCACTTTTTCTATCCCAAAAGCCAACTATCCATTCAATCTAATATTGATTCAATGCCTGAGCATTCAGAGACTCTCGTGAGTCCGTATAAAAATCTACTACTAATTTAGTTGGATTACATATTAAATTCAATTGGATTACATATTAAATTCAAATATCAAAGTGAATTCAATCAATTTAAGATTCGGTCAGTAAAAAGTCCATTACATTAGTAGTAGAAATATTTGTAGGAGAGTAGAATGGAGAAGTCTTGATAGACTTTTCATCACTAGAATTTTTCTGCATCTAAGCTAAAATTCAAGGATTTCCAATCTTTTGGAAACACGCAGACCCCAAACAAGTATCAACAGTGCTTTTCCTCCTGTTGGGAAATAATTGGGCTAGTTATATCAGCAGAACAGAATGGAATGGGAGATTTCGAGTCTTTTGTTAATCAGGCGACACCCAGATTTGAACTGGGGAAAAAGGATTTGCAGTCCCCCGCCTTACCCCTCGGCCATATCGCCAAAAGGATACAAAATAGATGAAAATTTGCTCCTTTTTGGTTAGATTACTGAACTTATTTTTTTTCTTTATTGTACTTGCTCTTTGAAGCTTGTTTTCCTTAATTCCTTTCTCCTTTTTTTGGATTTGATCCACTATTTCAATTCATTGTATAATAACTAAAAAATCCCTTTTCTTTTTGAAAAAAAAAAATGTGGATTTTAAGTCACAAAAGCCAAAATTCATGACCAATTGGATTGGAACCATTAACTATTAATGGTTAATTAATGAACTATTCTTGTATATTAATCTCAATTTGGGTTTTCCTAATGACATAAGAAAATACAAATTGATACATAACTAATCTTTTTTCAATGTTAATTATAACAACAACGATGAGTATATGTAAACCCCATAATCGAAATTATTACACAGATATCAAATGTGTTATTTTCTTTCTATATGTTGTCTATACTATAATTATCA